GAAGCGAAAATTGAGTATTGCTCCTATAGAGTTCGAACTATTTATGGGGTATTAGGAATCAAAATTTGGATATTTCTAGATGAAGAATAATAAGACTTTACTTGTCTTTCCGTTCTATTCTGCGATAGAACAAAAAATGACAAATTCTTTCATTTTTGATTTAACATAAAAACTGAGCAGTTCTAAATTCTATAAGGTTAAATAAAAATTTGATTGATCATTTGATATAATTGCTATGCTTAGTGTGCGACTCGTTGGGTTTTTTAGGCTTAGGATTCAAAAAAATGGGCGGACCACAGTATAAGCTAATAACTATAGCACTAATAACCAACTCATCGCTTCGGATTATCTGGATCCAAAGAATCAGTCAAGATATGATATATTGATCATATCATTATAGCAACTGAAATCTTTTTTTGCATTAAGTAAAAGAAAAAAACCAATCTGATTATGAATATATCTAAATTGTGAAGCAAAATAAAAAAATATGTGGATAAATAGAAGGATGAGAGAAAGAGAGAAAAAAAATAGCAACGAAATGATATATTATTCCAATATGTAAGGTCTATGAAGCATCTCATAAAGAGCAATGTAATAGAGCATCACTAGAGATTCATCAATAATTAGATGAATATCTGTTCATCGAAGAAAAAATCAAGAGCCTTAAGTCAATAAAGACTGAGAAGGTTGACTCAAGAACGAATTTTCTTTTTATTAATTTTTTTTTATTTTTTTATTATTTAATATTTAATAATTTATTAAATATTAAATTATTAAAAAAAAATATTAAATTATTAAAAAATATTAAATTATTAAAAATTATTAAAATATTAAATTATTAAAAATTATTAAAAAATAAAAAAAAAAAATAAATATTAAATTATTAAAAAATTATTAAATAATTATTAAATAATTTAAATAATTAATTAAATTTAAATTAATAATTAATCAAATTTAAATTTATTTAAATTTAGGCTCCATTGGAGAATTCAGACCTAAGCATTAATCGAGAAGCGATGGGGACGACGGAACCCGTGAATGTAGAGGATTCTATTGAAAACGAATCCTAATGATTTATCGGGTAGGATGGCGGAACAAACCCGAGAACACTTCATTTCTTTTTATTCTGATTATGAGAGGTCATGAGTTAACCCGACAACTGAAATAGATATTGAAAGAGTAAATATTCGCCCGCGAAAATTTTATTTTAATTTTATTTGATTGTTCAATTTTTGTCGATCCGATATGAATATGATAAAAAAAGACAAAACAAAATAAGGATTCGTTATAACATTATAACAAAACCAAGATAAGACATTATCTATAAATAGAAAGAATCCATGTTTAATTACTTATATATATCCAATATATATCCAAATATACAAATTTCTAATAGATCAGATAGAATCTCAAAGCAAAGAATCCCAGGATTCAATCTATTATTCATTACCTACCTGTACTGTATATCTTAAGAATAAATAGTCATTTTTTTTCGCGAGGAGCTGGATGAGAAGAAACTCTCATGTCCAGTTCTGTAGTAGAGATGGAATTGATAAACAACCATCAACTATAACCCAAAAAGAACCAGATTTCGTAAACAACATAGAGGAAGAATGAAAGGAATATCTTATCGAGGTAATCGCATTTGTTTCGGTAGATATGCTCTTCAAGCACTTGAACCCGCTTGGATTACATCTAGACAAATAGAAGCGGGGCGCCGCGCAATGACACGAAATGTACGCCGTGGTGGAAAAATATGGGTACGTATATTTCCAGACAAACCGGTTACGGTAAGACCTACAGAAACACGTATGGGTTCGGGGAAAGGATCTCCCGAGTATTGGGTAGCTGTCGTTAAACCGGGCAGAATACTTTATGAAATGAGCGGCGTAGCCGAAAATATAGCCAGAAAGGCTATTTCAATAGCGGCGTCCAAAATGCCTATAAAAACTCAATTCATTATTTCAATTTCAGGATAGGAATATAGAACCAAAGGAAAGAAGTCTTGGGAATAAAAAAATAATTGCGGGTTTCCTTTTTTTTTTGACAAACAATATTTCTTTTTTTTCTTCGTCCTTTGTTACATTGAAAGAAGAGATTAAAAAAATGATTCAACCTCAGACCCATTTGAATGTAGCAGATAACAGCGGGGCCCGAGAATTGATGTGTATTCGAGTCATAGGAGCTAGTAATCGCCGATATGCTCATATTGGTGACGTTATTGTTGCTGTGATCAAGGAAGCAGTACCAAATACACCTCTAGAAAGATCAGAAGTGATCAGAGCTGTAATTGTACGTACTTGTAAAGAACTCAAACGCGACAACGGTATGATAATACGATATGATGACAATGCTGCAGTTGTCATTGATCAAGAAGGAAATCCAAAAGGAACTCGAATTTTTGGTGCGATCGCCCGGGAATTGAGACAGTTAAATTTCACTAAAATAGTTTCATTAGCTCCTGAGGTATTATAAAACGAGACCTCAATACAGTTATAGTATTTATATTAGATTAGAGTATTTTAATGACATAGATTAATTATTAGATTGTGTCTCACGTATATACCTTTACTAAGTAAAGTAAAAAAAGAACATGTTGGTTATATCAAAATTCGGGAGCAACAATAATTTTAGTTTACCATGGGTAAGGACACTATTGCTGACATAATAACCTCTATACGAAATGCTGACATGAATAGAAAAGGAACGATTCGAATAGGATCTACTAACATCACTGAAAACATTGTTAAAATACTTTTACGAGAAGGTTTTATCAATAACGTAAGGAAACATCGGGAAAGCAACAAATATTTTTTGGTTTTAACCCTACGACATAGAAGGAATAGGAAAGGGCCATATAGAACTATTTTAAATTTACGACGGATCAGTCGACCTGGTCTACGAATCTATTCTAACTATCAACAAATTCCTAGAATTTTGGGGGGGATGGGGATTGTAGTTCTTTCTACTTCTCGGGGTATAATGACAGACCGGGAGGCTCGACTAGAAGGAATCGGCGGAGAAATTTTGTGTTATATATGGTAATCTGTCTGATATTCGAATTGTATCCGAAACTTTCCATTTGTGAAAAAAAGAAAAAAGCACGGGTTGTCTAATAGAACTCCTCCTGCCCTACAGTAGGTGATACGTCAAAGAAATTTTACCTGGAATAAAAGAACAAAAATGGATTCATGGAGGTTTAATTAGTGAATCACTTCCACTCCGGATTTCTTTAGATAATGAAGATCTGATGCTAGGTTATGTTTCAGGAAGGATCCGATCGAGTTTTATACGTATACCACCGTAGGATAGAGTTAACAAAAATGAAGTAAGTGCTTATGATTCAACCAGGGAGCGTCTAATTTATAGACTCCGCAACAAGGATTCGAACGATTAGGTATTTTTTTCAACTTCAAGATTCCTTTCAGGGGGATCAAATTCAAGGTTCAAAAATTTCAAGAAACTCATTTTCTTCCAATAAGTGGATTCGGAAAAATTTAAGGAATAACAACTATGAAAATAAGGGCTTCCGTTCGTAAAATTTGTGAAAAATGTCGACTAATCCGTAGGAGGGGACGAATTATCGTAATTTGTTTCAACCCGAGACATAAACAAAGACAAGGATAATCTTTCTATTCTAAAAAGAAATCCTTAAAGACTTAAAGAAAAGAAACTAATCTTAAAGAAAGCGATGAACAAATAAAAATAGAAGATCTGTTTTGACATGAAATGGATATATCCATATATCTCTGACTTATCTTTATGAAATGATAAAATATGGCAAAACCTATACCAAAAGTTGGTTCGCGTAGGAATGGGCGCAGTAGTGCACGGAAAAGTGCACGTAGAATACCAAAAGGAGTTATTCATGTTCAAGCAAGTTTCAACAATACCATTGTTACTGTTACAGATGTACGGGGTCGGGTAATTTCTTGGTCCTCCGCCGGTACTTGTGGATTCAAGGGTACAAGAAGAGGGACTCCTTTTGCTGCTCAAACCGCAGCGGGAAATGCTATTCGAGCAGTAGTAGACCAAGGTATGCAACGAGCAGAAGTTATGATAAAGGGTCCTGGTCTCGGAAGAGATGCAGCGTTACGAGCTATTCGTAGAAGTGGTATACTATTAAGTTTCGTACGGGATGTAACCCCTATGCCACATAATGGCTGTAGACCCCCTAAAAAAAGACGTGTGTAGAAATAAACACTAAAGAGATTTCAAGAGAAATAAATGATTCAATGATCTGATCAAATAAAATAATATTACTATGGTTCGAGAGAAAGTAAAAGTCTCTACTCGGACACTACAGTGGAAGTGTGTTGAATCAAGAACAGATAGTAAGCGTCTTCATTATGGACGCTTTATTCTGTCTCCACTTATGAAAGGCCAAGCCGACACAATAGGCATTGCGATGCGAAGAGCTTTGCTTGGAGAAATAGAAGGAACATGCATTACACGTGCAAAATCTGAGAAAATACCACACGAATATTCTACCATAGTAGGTATTCAAGAATCAGTACATGAAATTTTAATGAATTTGAAAGAAATTGTATTGAGAAGTAATTTGTATGGAACTCGTAACGCCTTTATTTGTGCCAAGGGTCCCGGATATGTAACTGCTCAAGACATCATCTTACCACCTTCTGTGGAAATCGTTGATAATACACAGCATATAGCTAGCCTAACCGAACCAATTGATTTGTGTATTGGATTACAAATCGAGAGAAATAGAGGATACGGTATAAAAATGCCAAAGAACTTTCACGACGAAAGTTATCCTATAGATGCTGTATTCATGCCTGTTCGAAATGCGAATCATAGTATTCATTGTTATGGGAATGATAATGAAAAACAGGAGATACTTTTTCTAGAAATATGGACAAATGGAAGTTTAACTCCTAAAGAAGCACTTCACGAAGCTTCTCGGAATTTGATTGATTTATTTATTCCTTTTCTACATGCGGAAGAAGAAAACTTACATTTAGAAAACAATCAACACAACG